CTACAAAGAAACTTGCAATACCAACGCCATTTGTAATTCCATCAATTACTCGTCTATCAAAAAAATGAGTTAGTTCGGCTAATCCTCTTATACCCTTAGTTAAGAATGTTGCATAAAAAATATCTATGTAACCACGATTATATGACCAATTGTATATTACATTTATTATTCGGTCCAAGAAAAGTCTCTTAGGACCTATTTTAACAAATGAATTAATTAATTCTAAATTCTGAAAAGATGAATAAACAGACCCATATAAAAGAGACGCTATGAATATTCCGAAATAGGCTATACTGACTGAATAAATTGCATTTGTCACAAATTCATACCAATCCACAGAATAGTTCGAATTTTGATGTAAAAGGTTTATCGATGGGGTTAACCATTTCGATAATATATCCAAATCCATTCCTACTTGATTGAAAGGAATTCCTACGGACCCAACAAACAAAGTAAATAGGACCAATACAAGTAGAGGAAATAGCATAGTATTGTCCGATTCACAGGGATACATGGAAGTGTCTTTATTATCAAAATGAGTACTAAAGGATCGCATCAGATTTCGTATATTCCCATCAATTTGATATATCTTCTTCGAAAAAAGGGAAACCTTTTTATTATTATTCATTACTGAGAAAAGTACATTTTTGTTAACTGGTTTCGGTCCTTCTTTTCCCCATATAGATATTGAAGAGAACGAGCTATTTTTAGTGCCACTGTAATTTTGAAACCGAACGTGTAAATGCCCCTCAAAAGTAAGTAAATACATCCGAAACATATAAAATGCAGTTAATCCTGCTGTGGAACAGGCTATTATCGCGAAAATCGGTGAATACAACCAACTATCATTAAGAATTTCATCTTTGGACCAAAAACAAGCAAGAGGTGGAATACCACAAAGAGAAAGTGTACCTAATAAAAAAGTCGTTTTTGTAATTGGCACATATTTGGTTAAACCACCCATAAGAACCATGTTCTGACTTTTATCTGGAGAATATCCAACAATGGGTTCCATTGAATGAATAATCGATCCGGATCCTAAAAACAATAATGCTTTCGAATAGGCATGAGTGATTAAATGGAATAAAGCAGCTCGATAAGAACCTATCCCTGGAGCTAACATAATATAACCCAATTGAGACATTGTAGAATAGGCTAAACTTCTCTTAATGTCTTTTTGAGCAAGAGCTAAAGTAGCTCCTAATAGTACCGTTATTATACCTAGCAAAGAAATGAGATTCATTATGTAAGGTATGACTGTGAAAAGGGGAAGAAGCCGAGCGACAAGAAAAATTCCCGCTGCTACCATAGTAGCAGCATGTATAAGAGCCGAAATAGGAGTGGGCCCCTCCATGGCATCAGGTAACCATACATGAAGGGGAAATTGTGCGGATTTAGCAACTGCACCAAGGAATAATAGGGAGGCACACAGAGTAGCAAATAAAGAATTGACCCCATTATTATGGATCAAGTTATTGAAGATTTCGAACAAATCCCGAAATTCCAAACTACCTGTTATCCAATAAAAACCTAAGATTCCTAATAATAAACCAAAATCCCCTACACGATTAGTTACAAACGCTTTTTGACAAGCATTGGCTGCAATTGGTCGTGTGAACCAAAAACCTATTAATAGATACGAACACATTCCCACCAGTTCCCAAAAAATATGAATTTGTATCAAATTAGAACTAGTAACTAATCCCAACATAGAAGTATTGGAAAAACTCATATAAGCAAAAAATCTCAAATATCCTTGATCATGAGACATATAATTGTCACTATAAATAAGAACCATGATTCCAACAGTAGTGATTAGTATTGACATAATAGAAGTAAGTGGGTCGATCAAGTGGCCAAACTCTAAAGAAAAATCATTATTGATGGTCCAAGAACATAGAAATTGATAGATAGAACTGCCATTGATTTGCTGAATAGACAGATCGGCCGAAAAAACCATAACTATACTTAGCAATGAAACACTAGGAAAAGCCCACATACGACGAAGATTTTTTGTTGCAGTCGGAACAAGCAGAAGTCCCCATCCTATTGACATAGTAACTGGAAGTGGAACGAAAGGTATGATCCATGCATATTGATATGTATGTTCCATAAGAAAATAAAACTTTTTTGATTCTTATTAATTGTTTCCGATTCACCAGCTCTTCTCTCTTTCGGAAGTCAAATAAATAAATAAAAATCAAGATAGAAAAGAACTCAAATAGGATTTTGAATTCTTAATTATTCCGATTCTTTCCCAAATATCGTATTGAATAAAAAGAAATTTAAACCAAGAAGTTACAATTGTTCAAATGACCAAGTCACTGGTTAAAACTGACCATTTAGTTATTAACTAAGATATTTATTAAGATAAAGAAAGAATATGAGATTTTCAATCATTCCACTATTACGGCGATTGATATCCATATAGTAAATAGTAAGGAAAAGGAATGACACCCCAAAAAGTCAAAGTACTCTATTGGGATATGGATCATAGAATCCGCCAATAACTCGACCCAATAAAATACTAGTTATTTTAGTTAGTTTATTCGGAGTCATTAATTAATTCATTGTAGAACTGATTGATTAGCTTCTATTCCAATAAAACAAACTTATGTTTATAGGAAATCCTATGATACTCGTCACTTCGCATAGAACTGAAATAAGAGATTACTAAAATTACCTTTATCAAGTAATGTATCGTTTAACATATTAACTACCAATCTCATTTTCATTTAAATTATGAGTACTCTATCCTCGAGCTTGATCAATTAATAGAAAAATTTTACATTATTATTTTCTTAAATTAGGTAAGGATTCTTAAGCTTTTCGATTTATTCAATGTAAGACAACGAGATATAAATAGACTGAGATTGAGATATGAATTGGAACCCTTTTTGATTCTTATCAACAACAATCGGTTCGATTTCTATGGTAGCGGACCTCATAGACATAGATCGGAATGAAGATATGAAGGTACAAATTAGTACGAATTCTTCTTTCTTCGGGCATTGTATGTAATAGAGATGTGGAACAAAAAAAAATTCCTTTGAAAATCACATCGTTTTTCTTTTTTCTATTTCTTTTTTTATCCCTAGTGTACTCTATGTGATGCGTACGTATCTATATTTTTGTATGTTATGAAGGAAGTATCCGCTATGGAATAAATATAGATAATGAATAGCAAGAACGATCCATTTTGAACAATACATGTCTTTCACATCCAACTATAAAAGTAACTTCTTTATTTTAAAATGGCGGTTCCAAAGAAACGTACTTCTATCTCAAAAAAGCGTATTCGTAGAAATATTTGGAAGAAAAAGGGATATTGGGCGGCGGTAAAAGCTTTATCTTTAGCTAAATCTATTTCTACCGGGCATTCAAAAAGTTTTTTTGTGCGACAAACAAAAACAAGTAATAAAGCCTTAGAATAATCTGAATCGACATGACTCGATGAATTGGATGATTTATAAGATGAATAATTCACATTAACTAATGTTTTGAACTCATCTATATGAGATAGAACTGAACCGGCTGTTGTGGTATGTAGAATAAGAATTATTCTGTATATTGGGTTCTAAGAACGATACTATTTCTTTTTTGTTGTTGTTTTTCAAACAACAACAAAAAAGAAATAGTTAAACACAAAATACAAGGTTTCACTTTTCATTATAGTAGATTTTGATAATTCGCGAGATGGGGGTTGTTATTTCCCCCCCCCCCCCAAAAAAAAAAGATTTTTTTTAGGAAGAAGTTTATTCGATTATGTATCTCCAATAGTTATATATCATTAAGATTTTTGGAAGATCTGAAACAAGTATGAACGACAGTAGTAAAAATGAATGGATCCTTGAAACTAATTGATTGAAATATATATTTTAAGACTTTGTTTTGTAACTCTCCGAATCACTACATGAATTCCCTCTTGTTTCGACCCAATCAATAAAAACTCCCCGAATCCCCTTTAGGTCGATATTTATGTACGAAGAATAAGTCAATCTTCCTTAATCCAAAATAGATCCTATGTTTGGACCGTAGGATCGATCAATCTATTTTATATAGAATATACTTTATTTATAAGTAAAGTACATAGCGTAGAATTCCAATAGAGATTGAAACTCTTTTGTTTTATGTGCAGCCCAATACCTAATTGGTTCGGTAAATCCTCACACGAATTATGTATACAATGAGGATCCCAACCATTAATACAGTTTTGATACCAAACTATCTAAATATTTATAGAAATCCCTTGGATGTAGTTATCCAATTGTGATACATAAAAAATCCTATTTATTTTCTTTTGTTCAGTGAAAAATGAATCTTTTTTCATTTCCGATCCATGAAATCAGATAAATGAGAAATGAATCATCAAAAAATGATATAAAAAAAGGGACAATTCTTAGTTCTAGACCTCAACTGAGGACATAACCATCTAGTTCCAACTGTTTCAGAAGAACTTATACTACGTGAAAGCCTGTTGTTAAAAATGACACCATACCCTGGATTATTGAAGTTCAAATATTCATTTGAACGAGTCTTTATTCATCGATTCTAACGTTTCCTAAAATATATTGCATTGAATCTTTCAATCTCGACGATTGAACATCATATGGGCTATTATTATTTCGATCAAGCCGCCATGGTGAAATCGGTAGACACGCTGCTCTTAGGAAGCAGTGCTAGAGCATCTCGGTTCGAGTCCGAGTGGCGGCATCCTCTAAAAAGGACACATTAGATCCTATAATGAATTTAATTCGGAATTTACATTCCGTAATTGAGGGACCCCTCTTTTTTTTTAATGATTTTTTTTTATGATATTTGCGACTTTAGAACATATATTCACTCACATCTCTTTTTCGATCATTTCAATTGTCATTACGATTTATTTGGTGACTTTATTAGTCCATGAAATCGTAGGACTATGTGATCCGTCAGAAAAAGGCATGATAGCCACTTTTTTCTGTATAACAGGATTATTAGTTACTCGTTGGATTTATTCG